ATAAATATGCATATTTACATCAATTATGCGTGTTAAAATGGAGCGGGTAGCGGGAATCGAACCCGCATCGTTAGCTTGGAAGGCTAGGGGTTATAGTCGACGTCGATTCAGCTTTTATTTTTGACGTCTCTAATTCAAAACCGAACATGAAACTTTGGTTTCATTCGGCTCCTTTATGGAAAATGGATAGATTCCCAAATCTAAGTTGTAAAAAAAAAATTTCGGCCCATAACACCTATGTTAGCTTTTTTGTCTGAATAAATTCAAAACAACTCGCTTTATAGATGATCCCTCTAGAAGGGGATAATTCTAACAAATACTTCTAGTTATTTCGTTCTCTATTTCTACTGTGCGAATCCTGAGGAAAAGAGTTGTGTTTCCACCGAGCTAAAAGAATATGTTGATAGCCCTAGTAAAACAAAGTCATCATTTAATAGCTATTTCGCTTCAATTTCCCTTCTACAAAGAACAAATTGAAGATCTAGTTACGATTGAACTACACTTTTTTCTTCATCCATGGACCCTTTATTCATACTCATTCAATTGGAAGTTTTGATCCAACTAAAAAAAAATTATGCTTCGCAATTCCATAATCCAACTTTCAATTTTGGATTGACCCTTGGATACAAATCACGGGAATGTATATTCTTCCTCAAATCTGTCATTGAGAGGTAAAGGATAAAATCCTTTTAAGAAATAAAGTTTTTGATCGGAATATGAATTAACCGAAAGACCCCTTAACTATTTAAGGGATTAATAGAACGAATCACACTTTTACCACTAAACTATACCCGCTACAATAGATTATTGTATATGAATGGAATCTTTGTCGAACAAACAAGGGAATCCTACATAATCAAGATAGGATCAGAATAGAATTATGAAATTGGAGCGTTTACGTTTTTGCCGGGAGAACTTGATGAGGTAGGAAAATAAATCTTATTAAAAAAAGGTTATATCTTTTATTTTGCTGGCGAATTCTTTAAAGATAAAGAGCCACTGAAGTAAGAAAAAATTGTGTAAGAATCTGTAGCTCCGTTTTTTCAACCTTCCCGTCCTTTATAAGCAAATAAAAAATTTTATCAAAAAAGAGGGAAAGTTTTACTCTTTAATTTTTTGAAGATACCCTTTAAACCCGAAACCCGATTTATTTTATTCATATTCCGCTGGTAACTTTTAGGAATTCGAGCCAATCAACTGGATCTAGTATAAAAAACCAGAGTCTTTTTTATGGGTTCAACTCAAGTGTTCAAGTTCAAATAAAGACTGCCCTTGAATAAATAACGAAATTATAGTTATAATATATAGGATAAGTCTTTATTTTTCCAAATAAAAAAGGCAAAGACACTTCTATCCTATACCATAAGATTGGAAATAGTCTTCTGTGTTCCTGTCGTTGTTGTTTCAATAACAAGTTTTTTTGTTTTCAAATCAGAGAAATGAGTTGATCTATCATTCATTGCGTTGGAATAAAGCAAGAAATGTCCCGGCTAGGTACTGACCAGGCCGGGGAATAAAAGGAGTAAAATAAGGGGGGAGATTCTTTTTTCTTTCTATGGAAGATATACCCATTATCGAAATGAAATTCGAGTTGGATTGCTAATCCAATTTGTATCTATCTTATCTATCTATAGAATAAAGTTAAAGAAGAAATAAATACTTTTTGTCTTCAGGCGTAACATAGTAATTTTTTCAATTTGGAGAGATGGCTGAGTGGACTAAAGCGGCGGATTGCTAATCCGCTGTACGATTTATTTGTACCGAGGGTTCGAATCCCTCTCTTTCCGTTTCCTCCGACGACTTGATCTTTTTTTGCATTCAAAAAAAGATCGAGACCCTTACCCTTTAATTTTATCTTTTTTTATCATAGTTAAATGTCTGGAATAAAAAAACCATAATAAAATTAATAAATCAACAAGCAAGAAAAAAGCTTTTTACTCTTTTTTATTCCTCGCGTCCAGGATTACGTCCTGGATCATTAGATAGGAATCCGAAGATAAAAAGAGAAACAAAGAATATCACTACTGTGTAAACGAAGAGTTTGAGAGTAAGCATTACACAATCTCCAAGATCATTTTTGTAAAAAAAAGGGAATAGACTATCCTTTTTTATACCACATATCCTCTTTTTACACCAAGAAACGAAGTAGTTTCTCGAAAATAAAGTAATTTTCAGCAATTCTTTTTTTGTAATAAGATTCTTTCGGTATGGAAACTATTTTTTATGACCCAATTCTTTTATTGTGGGGGACCCTAAATTTAATAGGGCCCTTGAAGTAGAAGGTCAAGTTGGGGAGGTGATCCAGATTTCTCGCGATTATCCAAGAATTCAAATGTTTGGATCGAGGGTTCAGAATGTAAGACTTAGCTGATCTTATTAATTGTTAGAATATTTTTTTATCAAAAAATCATGCATGTTTGTAGGACAGTAGTAAAAAAATATCATCGAAAACTTACAGCAGCTTGCCAAACAAGGGCTAAGAGAAGAAAGAGCACAGGTATTACTGGCATAACATCTACAATTGGATTGAAAAAAGCATAAGCCTCGGGCAATTTGGCGAAGAAAAAACTACTCGAATGAAGGGCAGAATTAAGACAGATACAGATCAAACTAAAGATATTAAGCATAACAAGCATTTCCTTCTTGGAGATAATTGTATTTTGATTGAGTTATTGATATTAAGGAAAAAAACGAATAAAGTAAGGTAGACCCAAATTTTTCTTTTTTTTTTACTTGCTCAATCACAAATCCTTCAATTCTCAACCGAGAACAGAAGGAGTCATACTTTCATACAATATCTTAATTGAATTCTATGTAATGATCAATAAATTAAGTGAAATTCTACAACTATATGCATTAAATCCTAGCAACAATCTACTCTATTCCATATATATTGGGGTGGGAATTGACGAATAAACAATACGGATATTAGTGTTTATTGGTGTCAAATATAAATGGGGCGTGGCCAAGCGGTAAGGCAACGGGTTTTGGTCCCGCGACTCGGAGGTTCGAATCCTTCCGTCCCAGAGCAGTCCAATTAGGTTCAAAGTGTAATGTTGAATATGATCTAATCCCTTTTTCTGAGTTCTACTGATTCTTTTCTGAATCATATCTTTCCTTTTTTCTCACAAAACAACTCAGGGCAAATGACATACCGATAGAGCTAAATCTATTTCCTATCCTACCTGGCTAGGAAATAGCTCAATAGTTGAATTCAAAAATTAGATGGGCTCTTCCGCGTCTGCCTGTTCCGTCGATATTATTAGTTGCTTATAAATACTTTATAGTCGGTATCCATTTGAATTTTAAATAACGCATTCAAAGTGAAAATACGTAAAATACTCTACCTTACTCCCCTATATCTAAAGTAAACAGGGGAGTCCAGTTATTAGAATTCTCTGTGGATCTGGAAGTCTAAACTAAACAAGAAGGGGCTCTTGGGACTAATTGAATTCTCATTCCATTACTGAGATAATGATTAATTCAAAATCTATGGGTGATTGAGTCAGAAATGAGATATCTATTAAACTTTTTTAACTACTGGCTATGATATGATTGCGTAATCCTTTAATTTATTTCGTGATCAAATAATAAAAATTATATTGAAATAGAAAATTTTAAAACGAAATGCTTTTAATGATGTTTTATCCATCTTTGGTACTCGAACTCGAAAGAGATGTGAGATTTGTTAATTTTTATTCTATGAACTTATTTCTGGCCTTTCCAGTTCATTGGACTCGTTTCTTTGGTTAATACTTAATATTCATTTTATTCCGGTATTATAAATCTAATTAAAGACCCTTCCTTTATTTTAGTTAGGTGTTTTTAGCTTAGTTGTTTGAGAAAGGTTGAATCTTTCATGATTTATCGTCTTGAACAATCTGTTCTGTTGAAGATGCAGATTACATAAAAGCGTTTTTTATTCATGTTCTTTATAAATTCTTTTGTTCATAGAATAAAAGATAGGGTTAATTAAATTGAATCCTTTGCGGAGACTTCTACAGAAAAAAGGAAGGACCTTTCCATATAGAAAAAGAAAGTATAGATTACTATGTACCAATTGAACCAATGACTATTCATGATTCCATATTGAATCAATTCCATACCGGCTCCAAACTAGAGGAAAGTTATGGTAAAACTTCGTTTAAAACGATGTGGTAGAAAGCAACGTGCGACTTGAAGGACATGATCAGTTGTGGATTCTTACATCCACCATTTTATAGAGGAATGAAGGTGCTCTTGGCTCGACATAGTTTGTTCTGTTCCACTAGAACAATCCCTTTTTTGTTGGGTTGTAAATAGTACATGATGGAGCTCGAGCAGAAAGTATTGATTCATTTCTCAGGAGCAAGGGTCTAGGGTTAGTGTCAATCAATAAGTCGGAACAACTTCGTAAGTATATCTTCAATATAGAAATCGAAAGGATCTAATTCGAGCAAACGTTTCAAAAAAAGGAAATTAAAATTCTTTTCTTGGAATTTAGAATTGCCAAAAAACTTTTTTGATCAAAACAAAAGTGTATCGCACTGGAATCAATCCTTCATCTGATTTTTCGATAGAAAGAAATCGCAAAAGGTATGTTGCTGCCGTTTTGATAGATTAAAGATCACCGAAGTAATGTCTAAACCCAATGATTCAAAGCAACGATAAAGGATCCCGGAACAAGCAAACACCATTTTATGTTGTCTCAACAATAGGTTCGGTCAGGGCGAGGAATAAAAAAAAGAACTCTAAACAAGACAAAGCAAGGGGGTTAAAGACAGCTCAATAAATAAAATGCCTAAGCTTAAGGATTTTCCTTTAAGCTCTTTGATAATTATACAACTTGAGTTATGAGTACGAATGGTTTTTTCTTTTCTGCGGGAAGGAAGAAAAAGAAGAAAAAAATGAATTCAAAAAAAAGTCTAATGGATTTGATGATTTTATTAATCTATTTGGAACTATATACATAAATTAAAATCATTCTTTCTCGAGCCGTACGAGGAGAAAACCTCCTATACGTTTCTAGGGGGGGCGTTGTTCATCTACATCTATCCCAATGAGCCATCTATCGAATCGTTGCAATTGATGTTCGATCCCGAAGAGAAGGAAGAGATCTTAGGAAAGTGGGTTTTTACGATCCGATAAAGAATCAAACTTATTCAAACGTTCCCGCTATTCTCTATTTCCTTGAAAAAGGCGCTCAACCCACAGGAACTGTTCATGATATTTCAAAGAAGGCAGAGGTGTTTAAGGAACTTCCCGTTAATCAAACGAGCTTTAAATAATGAATAAAGAAAAAAAGTGGGGGTTCCATAATGTGAACTTCCCGGAATTTCTTCTTGTTTAACTCTTTTTATTGTTCTATTATTATCGATTATCGAAATAATGAAATCCTTTTTCTTGATATGGTTTTTGTTAGGATAACACCAAGAAAAGGGGGTTAAGTTTGCTTATTGTCCCTTTCGTTATATTTTAGTTTTTTCTTTTTTTCAACGTTCATATTGACAATAGTGTATTGAACAAATATAATTGGATCGTGGATAAATAGATCTATTTATCCACGTCCCATAAGTTTTGTTTTTTACTTCATAAAAAAGTGCTCGTTAGATTTGCTGTAACACAAGAGGACCCTTTTTAGGAAAAAAAAGAAAATTTATCTTTATCTGGGAATTTATTCCATTTTCATATTATTTGTTCTTTTTTATATTCAGAATCAATACTAAAAAGCTTTTGTAGATTTGTTGCTAGTTTAATCCTTTGATGGGGCCATTCAATCTAATCTATTTCTTTTTTTTTTTTTCGATCGTATCTACACAACATAATTACATTATTTGGGTTGCTAACTCAACGGTAGAGTACTCGGCTTTTAAGTGCGGCTAGATTCTTTTACACATTTGGATGAAGCAACGGATTCGTCCATACCATTGGTAAAGTTTGTAAGACCACGACTGATCCTGAAAGGGAATGAATGGAAAAAATAGCATGTCGTATCAATGCAAAACTCTGAGAATTTTTCGTCCTTACCAGATCGGTACAAAATCTTGTTTTAATTCTTGGAGCGTGACAAAAGAAATTCACGTATGGGTCGAGTGAATAAATGGATAGAGCCCTACGGCTCCAATTATAGGGAAATAAAAAGCAACGGGCTTATGTTCTTAATTTGAATGATTACCCAATCTAATTATACGTTAAAAATATATTAGTGCCTAACGCGGGAAAAGGTTCTCCTATAAGTGGATTATCTATTTTTTTATGAATCCTAACTATTCACTATATCTTCATTTTAGTATGGAAGGTAGACGAATGTGTAGAAGAAGGGGTATATTGATAAAGATTCTTTTTTTTCCAAAATCAAAAGAGCGATCGGGTTGCAAAAATAAAGGATTTCTAACCATTACCGATTGAATTAAAAAAGGTAGGATCCGTTGATTAGCCTATCTGTCTCCGAGATATCTAGTTTTTTATTACTATATACCTTGTTTTGACTGTATCGCACTATGTATCATTTGTGAACCAAAGAAATCCTTTGCTTTTGTTTCAAATCGAATTTCAAATGAAGGAATTAGAAGTATATTTCAAAATAGATAGATCTCGCCAACAAGACTTCTTATATCCACTTCTCTTTCAGGAGTATATTTATGCACTTGCTCATGATCATGGTTTAAATGGATCAATTCTTTATGAATCTGTGAAAAATGTAGGTTATGATAATAAATCTAGTTCACTGCTTGTGAAACGTTTAATTACTCAAATGTATCAACAGAAAAATTTTAATTTGATAATTTCTACAAATGTTTCTAAACAAAATAAATTGGTTGCGCACAACCAAAATGTTTATTATCAAATGATATCCGAGGGGCTTTCAGTCATAGTAGAAATTCCATTTTCACTACGATTAGTATCTTTTCTAGAAGGAAAGGATATAAAAAAATCTCATAATTTACGATCCATTCATTCAATATTTACTTTTTTAGAGGATAAATTATCACATTTAACTCATGTGTCAGATATACTAATACCCCACCCTGTCCATCTGGAAATCTTGGTTCAAATCCTACGCTCTTGGATACAAGATGTTCCCTCTTTGCATTTATTGCGATTCTTTCTCCATGAGTATCGTAATTGCTATAGTCTTATTACTCAAAACAAAGTAATTTCCCTTTTTTCAAAGGAGAATCAACGCTTTTTCTTCTTCCTATATAATTCTCATGTATATGAATGTGAATCCATATTAGTTTTTCTCCGTAAACAATCTTTTCGTTTACGATCAACATCTTTTGGAATCCTTCTTGAGCGAATAAATTTCTATGGAAAAATGGAGCATCCTGTAGTAGTGTTTAGTAATGATTTTCAGACCTTCCTATGGTTGTTCAAGGATCCTTTTATGCATTATGTCAGATATCAAGGAAATTCAATTCTGGCTTCAAAGGGAAGTCCTCTTTTGATTAATAAATGGAAATGTAATCTTGTAAATTTATGGCAATGTCATTTTTCCTTATGGGCTCAACCAGATAGAAT